TTCCGTTTCCTTTGATGGTTGAGTTATCTTTCAAATTTCTAAAATACTTTTTGCCTCGCTTAGGCATGTGGAATAGATAACAAAATCCTAAGAAAGTAACTCAAACTCCTTGTTTAGTCTTCACGTCCAGGATTACGCCCTGGATCATTGGATAGAAATCCAAAGATGAAAAGAGAAACAAAGAATATCACGACTGTGTAAACGGAAAGTTTGAGAGTAAGCATGACACAATCTCCAAGATCCTTTTTTGAAAAAACGAGAAAAGAGAATAGATTCTCCATTTTAGACTATAGATTCTAAATATTAGAATATTCTAACTATTCCATTTTGACACCAAGAAATGAAGTGATTTCTAGAAATAGAAAAGGATTCTATAAAAAGAAAAGTCATTTGTAATAAGAGTGCTTCATTCTCAAAAATAGATTGCATACCGCCAATTAAGTATTGCGAGGTACCCTCGCCTAACCCCAGTTAGGGTCTTTCGTTGGAAGTTTATTTTCTAAATTGGTAACACTTTTTCTTGCATAAATCTAGAATTTTCTAGGATAGTATTAAAGATTTTAACGGAAACTTACAGCAGCTTGCCAAACAAACGCCAAGAGAAAAAAGAACAAAGGTATGATTGGCATAATATCTACGATAGGATTCAAAAAAGCATAGGCCTCGGGCAATTTGGCGAAGAAAAAACTAGTTGAAGAAAGGGCAGAATTAAAACAGATCCAGATCAAACTAAAGGTATTAATCATAACAAACATTTTGTTCTTGGAGATAATTGCATTTTGGTTTAGTTATTGATAGAAATAAGGAAAAATGAAGTAAGGTAGACAAAAAGCCGTTCTTTTTCTTTGAACCCACCCAATCAAAAATGGTCCAATTTTCAAAAGAGATATAGAAGAAATCCTACTTTCATACAATATCTTACTTGAATTATATGTAATGATCAATAAATTATGTAAATTCTATATTTATATGTGTCAAAATCTTAGCAAGAATTAAATATATTAGATATTCTAGAAAAATATTTTAGATTGATAGTTGGGCTGGAATTGACGAATACATAATTTGCCTATTAGTCTTTAGTAGTGTCAAATAGAAATCGAAATGGGGCGTCGCCAAGTGGTAAGGCATCGGGCTTTGATCCCGCTATTCGGAGGTTCGAATCCTTCCGTCCCAGATTCTATTCATTTAGAATCCATTTTTCCTTTCATTTTTACACATCTGGAAAAATGTTTAAAGATCGAATATGAGTCATTAGAGTGTAATTTTTTTTTATTCTTAGAAAGGACTTAAGAAACGGGGGGGGTAACTTATATATTTTATTCATTTGAAGGACAAAATATTGCTTAATCATCTTTAGTGACAAGCAGTCTTTCTATTTTGGGAAATAAAGAATTAGAATTGTTTCAATGTGAAACATTTTTCACCCTTCCTTAGAAGTAAAATCGTTAATATTTGGAGAAGTTGGAGTTGGATGAATGTCAATCTAAAGCTAACCTTAGCTTATCGAGTCACTTGAGGATGGAGAATCAAAAACCAAATTGATTTGTATAATTTATATTAGTTAGTTAAGATTGATAAAAAAGATCGGGCCTTGCTAAAACTTTTCTGAACAATTTTGATCAGAGAATAAAAAGGGGGGTAGATTAGTATGTCTATCTACCAACTGAACCAATGACTATTCATGATTTCATAATTGAATCAATTTCATAAAGCTTCCAAATTAGAGGAATGTTATGGTAAAACTTCGTTTGAAACGATGCGGTAGAAAGCAACGTGCGACTTGAAGGACGTGATCCCATGTGGATTCTGAGTCTTATATCCACCATTTTATATTGGAATGAGGGTGCTCTCGACTCGACATCATTTCTTCCACCCTAACCCCTCCTTTTATTGGGTTGTAATGGAAATAAGCTATAGTACATGATGGAGCTCGAGTAGAAAAAATGAATTTCTCGGGGGCAAGGATCTAGGGTTAATGCCAATCAATAAATTGAAATAACTTCGTAATAAATAGATTTTTGATATAGAAATTAAAAGTATCCGATTTCGACAAATTCCAATAAAAATGGGTTAGCATTGAGAAAACACTTTTGATCTAAAGTGTATCATGCGAGAATCTATAATTCCGTTGGTAGAAAGAAATCGCAAAAGGGGTATGTTGCTACCATTTTGAACAGATTAAGAAACACCGAAGTAATGTCTAAACCCAATGATAAAAAAAAAAGAAAGGGATCTCAAAACAAGTAAAGGCCATTTCAGTTGTCTCCATAATTCGATAAAAATCAAAATAAAGAGTTTAACTAGAGTTTAAATGAGACAAACAAAAAGGCAAAAAAGACTACTCAATAACTAAAATTGCCTAAAGCTTTTCCTTTAGGCTATTTTTGAGAATTATCCAACTTGAGTTATGAGTACAAATGTGTTTTTAGGAAGAAACAAGGAAAAATGAGTGAACTCATAGTCTAATTTTTATGGACTCTTTTCCCATTCATTAGAATTCTATTCTATATAGAGAAAGCTGTGAATCATTTTTTCTCGAGCCGTACGAGGGGAAAACTTCCTATACGTTTCTAAGGGGGGTGTTGTTTATCTATATCTATCCCAATGAGCCGTCTATCGAATCGTTGCAATTGATGTTCGATGCCCAAGAGAAGGAAAAGATCTTCGGAAAGTGGGTTTTTATGATCCGATAAAGAATCAAACTGATTTAAACGTTCCTGCTATTCGCTATTTCCTCGAGAAAGGTGCTCAGCCTACAGGAACTGTTAGGGGTATTTTACGGAAGGCAGAGGTTTTTACGGAACTTTAGTCGAATTAAACTCATTTAAGCAAATAATAAACTAAGAAAATATTAAACTAATTATATAATAAACTAATATTATAATAAACTAAGAAAATATTAAACTAATAATATATAAAAAAATGAAGAAAATAAAAAAAGGGAGGGGTGATTCTTATTATAGCTTTGCTTTCCATTGGATGATTTTTCTACTTCTATGCGATTTAGATTCTGTTATCTAAACCTCTTTTTATCTATGTAGTGCTAATCCAACACAAGTTTTTGAATATTATTCAAATTTCATTTTTTCTATTATTTATCTCAAATGTCAATATAAATATTGACAACAGTACATTGAACAAATATAATTAATTCTGATAGGTAAACTTTTTATTTCCGTCTCATAGGTTTCCTTTTGTTCTTAACTTCATTCAAATGATGCGTTCGTTGAATTCGCTTATTTACACTTTTTTGATTGAAAAGTAGATAATCTATTGATTTGAAATTTTTCTATCTTTTGCTTTTTACTTTTAGTAGATTAGATTGAAGATTTCTCCGCATGTTCATCTGGCCAAGTTTTAAATTTTCCGAATCAAGTAGAAATTAGAAAATGGATTTTTGACCTCTTTAGTCCAATAGTTTGATTGCCTCACTATAACTCATTTAGATTGATTTTGGTTGTATCTATACATGTGTTTTTCTGTTCCTATTCGGGTTGCTAACTCAACGGTAGAGTACTCGGCTTTTAAGTGCGACTAGGATCTTTTACACATTGGGATGAAGTGATGGATTCGTCTATACCATCGGTAAAGTTTTGACGACCGCGACTGATCTGGAAAGGGAATGGGTGGAAAAAACAGCATGTCGTATCAACGAAGAGTTTTAATAATATTTTATTTTTCCGGATCGATATTCAAATTTATTGAAACGGAGTAAATTGAATTCATTCAATTTCACGTTGGGTCCAATGGATAAATGGATAGAAATAGTGTCCTGTGGCTTGAATTAATTAGAGGGAAAGAAAAAGCAACGAGCTTCTGTTCTTAATTAGAATGATTTCCCGATCTAATAATAAGTTAAAATTTTATTAGTGCCTGATACGGGAAGGGTTTTTCCTACAAGTGAATTCTTCATTTTTTAATAAATCCTAATTATTTATGAACCATTCTATTATTAATATGGATAATAGTCTATATTATCCATTTTAGACTGGAAACGTGTGTCTAAAAGAAATAGTATATTGATCAAAAAATTTCCAAAATCAAAAGCGCGGTTCCGTTCACAAAATAAAGGGTTTCTAACCACTCTGTTTCTTTATCTTATAACAAAGATAAACCCTCAAAAAACAGAGGATAGAGAGTCTGTTGATAAGTCGACTTAGATCCAAGGTATCTATTTGTTTCTTATTAAGTCAAATAATATCTTCTTTTGACTGTACCGCACTATAGCATCATTTGATAACCCCCCCAAATCCTCGACTCTTCGTATAAATCGACTTTTAAATGGAGGAATTCCAAAGATATTTAAAGATAGGTGGGTCTGAACAACACTATTTCTTGTATCCACTTATCTTTCAGGAGTATATTTATGCCCTTGCTCATGATCATGATTTAAATCGAGCACATTTGTTGGAAAATGCAGGGTATGACAATAAATATAGCTTACTAGTTGTGAAACGGTTAATTTTTCGAATGTATAAACAGAATCCTTTTGTTTTTTCTGTTAAGCATTCTAATCAAAATACATTTTGGGTGCGCAATAAGAGTTTTGATTCTCAAAAGATATCAGAGGGATTTTCGGTCATTGTAGAAATTCCATTTTCTCTACCATTCTTTTCGTTCTTAGAAAAGAACGGGAGATTCAAATCTCGGAATTTACGATCAATTCATTCAGTATTTCCTTTTTTAGAGGACAAGTTTTCACATTTAAACGATGTATTAGTTTATCGAATACCGTACCCAGCCCATTTGGAAATTTTGGTTCAAATTCTTCGCTACTGGGTAAAAGATGTTCCTTTTTTGCATTTATTACGATTCTTTCTCGATGACTGTCCCCATTGGACTAGTTCTTTTAGTCCAAAGAAAGTCGGCGTTTTTTTTTCAAAACGAAAGCAAAGATTCTTTTTCTTTCTATATAATTCGTATCTGTGTGAATACGAATCCATCTTAGTCTTTCTATGTAACCAATCTTCTCGTTTACAATCAACAGCTTTTGGAGCTTT